GGTAGGGATGACAGGATTTGAACCTGTGACATTTTGTACCCAAAACAAACGCGCTACCAAGCTGCGCTACATCCCTTCCATTGGTCTACAGTGTCATTGTAGAGAATTCCTGTCTTGTTTTCCACATCGTTATCGCCTCTATTAAAATCTAGAATTTTTATGTCCATTTCGTCTTTTTGGTCTCATTTAACATATTAACATATAATAATAGTAAAAAACTTCTATCTATATGAAATATGGAACGGAACCCCTAGGAAAAATAAATGAGTTGGGCAATATTGGGGAAGATAAAGGACGTTTTTTTCTGTATAAAAAAAAAGTAAATCTTTTTATTGGATGATTGTACATTTCAATATGTATTATCTTCTGTATTACAAATTACAATAAAATGAAGGAGTTTTTTCAATGAGAGATCTACAAACATACCTTTCTGTGGCACCGGTACTAAGTACTCTATGGTTCGTTTCTTTGGCAGGTTTATTGATAGAGATTAATCGTTTTTTCCCGGATGCGTTGACGTTCCCCTTTTTTTCATTCTAGTTATTGAAGTGGGAAGGAATAAAGAAGATTAGAGATACAATTAAATAGCAGCCCCCCCTCTTTTCTCTTTTTTCCCTTTTTAGAATTAGAATAAGGGAGGAAAGAGAAAGAATCAAAAGTGCATTCAACGGCTGGGAGATTGGGGTTCAGGTTGGAATTAAATTCATATGAAATTTCTCTGTATTAAACTTCTATGGAAGTCGAATAGAAACTCTGGTTCTAGGGAAAGAGTATTATACAAGATACTTCTATGAAATACTGTACTGTGATTTGAAATATAGTTTAGAAATCTTTCTAGCTTATTTCCTATATTGGTTGTAGTGAAATTTTGCATAAGAAGATAGCAAGTTACAAATTCTATTTTTTCCTTCCTTTCTTCTTTTTCGTTTCGGATTGAAAGAGGAAGAGTTGAGTAAATGAAAAATCCAAAGGAGGTTCATGGCCAAGGGTAAAGATGTGCGAATACCGGTTCTTTTGGAATGTACCGCTTGTGTTCGAAACGGTGTTAATAAGGAATCAACGGGCATTTCCAGATATATTACTCAAAAGAACCGGCACAATACGCCTAATCGATTGGAGTTGCTAAAATTCTGTCCATATTGTAACAAACATACGATTCACGGGGAGATAAAGAAATAGATCGAAGCAAGTACCTGCGCTCTTATCTTACAAGGAAAGGGAAAAAAATGACATTATATTATATATATAACATATTTAACATAGTTAAAGATAATTATAAACAAACCAAATCCTATTTATTTATTCTAATTAGAGATACGGCTGAAATAGGATTTTAGGGATAAGAAATAAACTAACCAAACCATGGATAAATCCAAGCGAACTTTTCTTAAATCCAAGCGATCTTTTCGTAGGCGTTTGCCCCCGATCCAATCGGGGGATCGAATTGATTATAAAAACATGAGTTTAATTAGTCGATTTATTAGTGAACAGGGAAAAATACTATCTAGACGAGTGAATAGATTGACCTTGAAACAACAACGATTAATTACTATTGCTATAAAACAAGCTCGTATTTTATCTTTGTTACCTTTTCTTAATAATGAGAAACAATTTGAAAGAACCGAGTCGACCACTAGAACTCCTAGTCTTAGAGCCAGAAAAAGATAGGTTTACTCTTTCTTCACTTGAATTCAAATCCCCATCCGAACTCAAAAGCGGATTGGTCTTTTGTTGGAAAAATCCAAGAATCCGAATTGAATTCTCGTGTCGTAAGAAAAAAATAATAATCTGGGAAGAATAAATTCTTTTATTGAACGTGTTGATTCATATTTATTTTGACTACTTTCTCATATTTTATCATAAAATATTCTATTCATTCATTTTTATTCGACCTTCCCGGAGTTCATTCTCCGGGCAACTCCGTTTAACCGGTGGATTCCTTCCAACTTACTTCTTTTATGATCTCATTGGAAATCATATAAAGACAATTCCTATTTGAGATAGCTATTTGTGCAAGTATTTTACGATTAAGAAGCAACTGTCTTTTGTACAGATCATTTATTAACCTACTATAACTATAGCATACCCCCCTTTCACGAATTGCTGCATTTATTCGAGTGATCCACAAACGACGAAAATGAATTTTTTGCTTATCCCTATCCCGATGAGCCGAAACCAAAGCTCTTATTTTTTGTTGAGTAATAGTTCGAGTAAGTCTTGAATGAGCCCCCCGAAAGCTTGATGCAAATAAACGAATTTTTGTTCTACGTCTCCGAGCGATATATCCCCGTCTAATTCTGGTCATTGAATAAATGAAACTTTAACGAATAACTAATAGATTTCCTTTCTTTCAGTTATTCTTTTGCCCCTTTCCTAGTATATTAATAACAAAACGGATTTTTCCAATGTATAAACTAAAAATTCCAATGGCTTTGGCTACTATAACCTTCCCAACCACGATTTTTTTCTAGGCATTTCACCTCGAAATACGATATACTAGGTATTAAAAAAAAATATAGCATGATAAATAAATAGTGGATTCCATCGTTTCTATGGTTACTTCTTAAACGGTGAGGTCTTCTCTATACACCGGAGCCTTTTCAATGTTATTGCTAACTTGTATAGTTCACATTCTTCGGCTCTACCCATAAATTATCCAGTAATAGGTCTTTCACAACGAGCTCTACCTATACAGTAACGGTATTTAATTATGAAAGTTGGCTGGGTAGCTGACCTTGTTAGTCCGTTCTTGCAAGAGGGGTCTATGTTAACTAAGATTTCCTCCGCTTAATGGATAACCATTTGCTACCAATGGAGAATTGCTTCTCATCTTAAATTGAGGTGAGTGGTTTTACACCAATAGAAACCATAAATTTCATACAAAATAAAAGGAATATGATCAAATATCTTTCTTTTTAGATAATAAAAAAGAAATGTAGTTCATTTTTCCGTTCTATCCTATATTGATCATTTATATTTGAACATTGTTCTCTTTCCTTTGTTCTAGTTCATGATCTGAACGAGTCGCACATACACCCTAGTACATGTTCCTCGACGCTGAGGGCATCCCCGAAGCGCGGGGGATTTTGTGACATTTCTAATTGGCTGTCTTGTATTTCTAATAAGTTGTTTAATCGTTGGCATGTTGAATCATATACATAATGGGCTGGTTTAGATCGATCCTAACCGGATGATTATGAATTACTTTTATTCAATAGAATAGGAAATAAAAATCATTCATCATAGAATATTAAAATGAAACTCGGCAGGGTTCATTTTAAATTACGAATTGACGCGAAATCCAGGCTATTGTCATTCAACCGCTACAAGATCAACAATTCCATAAGCTTGGGCCTCTGTTGCTGACATAAAAACATCTCTTTCCATGTCTTCGGATACAACCCATAAGGGTTTGCCCGTTCTTTGTACATAAACCCTTGTCAGGGTTTCACGTAGTTTCAGCAGTTCTCCCACTTCCAGGATAAATTCTCCCGTTGCTACTTCAGAAAAAGAACCAGCAGGTTGATGGATCATTACCCTGATAATATAAGATAATAAAAGGTTTCTCTAGATGAGGGGAAGATAAAAGAAAGATAAAAGAATAACAAGAAAAAAAAAAGATAGAATCGAACAACCGTACGGGCATTATGCATTGCATACGGCTCTACAATAAAATTGACCCTTACCTAAAAAAATAGGATCGATCAGACCCCGATAGGTAAATGATCAACTTACCACCCTTCCTTTCGGAGGAATTCAAAAATACTATGATGGCTCCGTTGCTTTATATATTTATTATATTATATTTTTTTGTCTGTGATTTGTCTGTCATTTAGCAATCCCAAAGTTGCTTTTTTTTTGATCAAATAAACTAAGGAAAAAAGAATCTTGTTTTTTTTTCACTCTATACTCTCTAAACTATAAATATTGTTAAGAGACCTCGGGTGTGAAAAAAAGTTTGTGACGCTGAACTGGATTTCCGATAATAAAATAGGAAATACCTTTTTCTCATATTACTCTCTCGATACATAATCTAATCTAATGTTTCGAAAACAAAATTTATTATATCGAATTCAAAGTGCCATGCTATTATTACTTAATATTCATATTTCATATGGCGAAGGCATAGTCTTCTTTTTTCTCTCAAAAAAAAGCCTCATTGGCGCCAAGCGTGAGGGAATGCTAAACGTTTGGTAATTTCTCCTCCGACCAGGATAAAAGATCCCATTGAAGCAGCTGATCCCATGCATATTGTATGTACATCTGGTAGCACAAATTGCATAGTATCATAAAGAGCCACCCCCGGTATTACCCATCCGCCAGGAGAGTTTATAAATAAATACAGATCTTTAGTATCATCCTCGATACTAAGATATATCATAAGACCAATAAGTTGATTTGAGATCTCGCTATCAACCTCTTGACCTAAAAAAAGTAATCTTTCTCGATAAAGTCGGTTGATTAGGGTCAAATTGTATCCCCCAGGAACCGTACAGGCGCCTTTTGACGCATACGGTTCAAAAAAAAAAGAGAATCAATGTGTAGATTCCAATACTTTTTCTTTTTTCATAGCAATAACTTATAATAAAAGGATTTTCTTTTATTTTTCACGAAACATGAGTTTGTGTTCCTTTCTTTATCCTTTTATATTATATTTATAACGTATAATATAAAATAATATAAAATAAACTTATCCAATTAACTTTTCATTGATGGATTGTTTCATCGAGATTCAATCCAAATCACGATGTCATTTTCTTGTTCTTAAATGGGCCTCTTTAATCTTTTTAGGTTTATGCTCTACTCCGGGTAAAGATCCGCCCGATTTTGATTTGTACATATAGTACAAATGCTCCCATTACCACTTCTTTTTGTTATCCCTTCTTTTTTTTTTTCAATTCCGTAAAATAGTTGACGGCTTCATGCATATTACTCGATTGATTAACATAAAAGTTTGAAATAACTTCTACTTACAAAAAAGGATTTTTTTAAGAATAGGA